ATAACGGATAGCAACGATCAAACTCTTATAAAAAATTTACTTTATTTACATGAAATCCAGAAAAAAGTTCCTAGATGGTCATACAAATTAAAAAGTGAGTTGGAAGAATTGGAAGGCGAAACCGAAGAAAATGTACCTATGGAGCCTGGAATTCGTTCAAGAAAAGCAAAACGTGTAGTGGTTTTTACTGATAAAGATCCGCATAACGAGATTTATACTAATCTCAAGGAGGATAAAAATTCTGATCAAAAAAATGAAATGGCTTTGATCCGTTATTCACAACAATCTGATTTTCGTCGAGAGATAATTAAAGGATCCATGCGTTCCCAAAGGCGTAAAACTGTTATTTGGGATTTTTTTCAAGCAAAAGTACATTCCCCCCTTTTTTTTGATAGAATAGATAAACTTTTTTTTTTTTTTTTTGATATATGGGGGCTAAAAAAAAAATTTATTAGAAATTTCATGTGGAAAAACAAAAAAAAAACAATTCAAAAAAAAGACGAAGACCAATCAAAAATAGAAGAAAAACAACGGATAGAAATTGCAGAAACTTGGGATAGCTTCCTTTTTGCTCAAATAATAAGAGGTTCTCTCTTAGTAACTCAATCTATTCTTAGAAAATATATTATATTACCTTTATTGATAATAATTAAAAATAGCGTCCGTATGTTATTATTTCAATTTCCCGAGTGGTCTGAGGATTTAAAGGATTGGAAACGTGAAATGCACGTTAAATGCACTTATAATGGGGTTCAACTGTCCGAAACAGAATTTCCAAGAAACTGGTTAACGGATGGTATTCAGATAAAAATCCTATTTCCTTTTTATCTTAAACCTTGGCATAAATATAAATTTCAATCATCTCCGAAGGCTCGACTAAAAAAAATAAAAGACAAATTAGAAAAAAACGATTTTTGTTTTTTAACTGTTTGGGGGATGGAAACCGAAGTGCCGTTTGGTTCTGCCCAAAAAAAGCCCTCTTTTTTTGAACCTATTTCTAAAGAATTAAAAAAAAGAATAAAAAAACTCAAAACTAAGTCTTTTCTGGTTTTAAGGATTTTCAAAGAAAGAGCAACAATTTTCCTAAAAATCGCAAAAGAAATTAAACACTGGATTATCAAAAACTTTCATTTTTTAAAAGGAAAAATTAAAGACCTTTCAAAACGAAATCTAATTCCATTATTTGGCCTGAGAGAAATATATGAATTAAACGAAACTAAAAAAGATTCAATAATGAGTAATCAGATGATTGATGAACTATCGGTTCAAAATAAATCCACGGAGTGGATAAATTCTTCACTCGGCGAAAAAAAAAAAAAAATTTTGATTGATAGAATAAAGACAATAAGAAATCAAATAGAAGAAATTTCAAAAGAAAAACAAAACCTAACTAATAGTTGTAACAAATCGCGTTATGGTTATAAAATAATTAAGTCATCAAAAAAATTTTGGCAGACATTCAAAAGACAAAATACCCGATTAATCCGTAAATCCGTTTTTGTTATAAAATTTTGCATCGAACAACTGTCTATAGCTATTTTTCTAGGGATCATTAATATTCCAAGAATTACTACACAACTTTTTTTTGAATCAACAAAAACAATTATTGATAAATTTATTTACACGAATGAAGAAACGGGAGAAAAATTAAAAAAAAAAAATACCATTTATTTTATTTCAACTATAAAAAATTTAATATCAAAAAAAAAAATTTTTAGTTATGACCTATGCTCTTTATCACAAGCATATGTATTTTACAAATTATCAAAAATCCAAGTTAGTAACTTTTCGAAATTAAAGGCTGTTCTTGAATATAACATATGCATAACATCCTTTTTTGTTAAGAATCAAATAAAGGTTTTTTTTCAAGAACAAGGAATCTTTCATTATGAATTAAAAGATAAAACACTTTTCAATTCCGAAGTAAATCCATGGAAAAACTGGTTACGAAGTCATTATCAATATAATTTACCTCAGGTTGCGTGGGCTAGATTAGTAACCCAAAAATGGAAAAAGAAAATAAACGAAGACTCTCTAGCTCTAAAGCCAAGTTTAACCAAAGAGGATTCAAATGAAAAAAACAAAGTTGATAATTACAAAAAACAAAACTTTTTTGAAGCTGACTCGTTATTAAATCCAAAACATAATTTAAAAAAAGATTCTATATATAATCTTTTTTGCTACAAATATATTAATTCTAGAGAAAAATTTTTTTTTGACATGTCTATAGGTATTACTCTAGATAATTGTTTAATCCCTTATTTTCTAGAAAAATCTAATATTCGTGGTATGGGGGAAATCCGGCATAGAAAATATTTGGATTGGAGAATTCTAAACCTTAGGTTTAGAAAAAAATTAAATATTGAGCCCTGGATTGATACCAGGAGTAAAAAAAAATATATTAAGACTAAAGTTCAGAATTATCAAAGAGTTGATAAAATAACTAAGACGGGTCTAGTAAAAAAAATAAAAAGAAACTTTTTTGATTGGATGGGAATGAACGAAGAAATAATAAATCGTCGTATAACAAATTTTGAATTTTTTTTCTTTCCAGAGTTTTTCTTTTTTTCTAGTACATATAAAAAGAAACCTTGGGTGATACCAATTAAATTACTTCTTTTCAATTTTAATGAAAACAAAAATGTTAATAAAAAGATCGCTGGAAAGAAAAAAGGTTTTATACGATCAAACGAAAAAAAATCCCTTCGATTTTATAATCTAAATAAAGAAGAAAAAGAATTGGCGGGTCAAGGAGAGCTTGAATCGGATAAAGAAAAAAAAAGAAATCCTGAACTAGTTCTATCAAACCAAGAAAAAAATATTGAAGAAAATTATGCGGAATCAAAGATAAAAAAACGTAAAAATAAAAAACAATACAAAAGCAATACAGAAGCGGAACTCGATTTTTTTCTCACAAGGTATTCGCGTTTTCAATTGCGATGGAATTGTTTTTTTAATCAAAAAATTCTAAATAATATAAAAGTATACTGTCTCTTGGTTAGACTAAAAAATCCAAACGATATAGCGATATCTTCTATTGAAAGAGGGGAGATGAGTATAGATATTCTAATGATTGAGAAGAATTTCACTTTTGCAAAATTAATGAAAAAAGGAATTTTTTTTATTGAACCTGTACGTTTGTCTGTAAAAAACGATGGACAACTTATGATATATAGAACCATAGGTATTTCATTGGTTCATAAAAATAAACAAAAAAATTTTAAAAGATACAAAAAAAAAATGGAAAAATCCATTACAAAATATAAAAACAAAACAGTAAAAAAAAAAAAAAATAATTATGATTTCTTTGTTCCGGAAAATATTCTATCGCCTAAACGACGTAGAGAATTTCGAATTCTAATTTGTTTCAACTTAAAAAAAAAAACGAGGGATATAAATTCAAGATTTGATAAGAATAGTCAAAACTGGACCACAGTTTTACATAAAAAGAAAAATCTTGATAAGGATAAAAAAAATCTGATTAAATTAAAATCCTTTCTTTGGCCCAACTTTAGATTAGAAGATTTAGCTTGTATGAATCGCTATTGGTTTAATACTACTAATGGAAATCGTTTCAGTATGATAAGAATACATATGTATACACGATTTAAAATTCATTAATGAGAGATCTTTTTACTATGGTATATAATATATAAGTTACGTTATATGAAAACAACTCTATGCACAAATATCAGGGATTGTTTTAAATTCAATCTTTATACATGAGATTAATTTAATCAATGACGTAGATACAAATCAGAACAGATACATAAATAAATTAAAAGAATCCTCCTTTTTAGATCTAAATTTATACTTTTTTATAAAATTAAGAAAAAAAGGTTGCTAATTAAATTCAGATACTTGTACAAAAAAAATACCACTATTATTACTGATCAGTAAAACTCATATCTTTCAATTCATATAAAAAAGGGAAGGATTTCTTTTTATGATAAAAAATGCATTCATTTCATTTCAAGAAAAAAAAGACGAAAGCAGGGGATCTGTTGAATTTCAAGTATTAAGTTTCACTAATAAGATACGAAGACTTACATCACATTTGGAATTACACAAAAAAGATTTTTTATCTCAGAGGGGTCTACGAAAAATTCTGGGAAAACGTCAACGACTGTTGGCTTATTTGTCAAAAAAAAATAGAGTACGTTATAAAGAATTAATTAATCAGTTGAATATTCGGGAATTAAAAACTCGTTAAATTACAAAATTGTTAATTAATTAATTTTTTAGATATGTAATTTTTTTATAAACTTATTTTTCAGCAATATAATTCATTCTCGAACGAATCAAGGAAAAACTTATGAAGAGACCTGTTACAGGAAAAGATCTTATGATAGTAAATATGGGACCTCACCATCCATCCATGCATGGTGTTCTTCGCTTAATTGTTACTCTAGATGGCGAGGATGTTGTTGACTGTGAACCCATATTGGGTTATTTACACAGGGGAATGGAAAAAATTGCAGAAAACCGAGCAATTATACAATATTTACCTTATGTAACGCGATGGGATTATTTAGCTACTATGTTTACAGAAGCAATAACAGTAAACGGACCAGAACAATTGGGAAATATTCAAGTTCCTAAAAGGGCCAGCTATATCAGAGTTATTATGCTGGAATTGAGTCGTATAGCTTCTCATCTGTTATGGCTCGGACCTTTTATGGCAGATATTGGTGCACAGACTCCTTTTTTCTATATTTTCAGAGAACGAGAATTTATATATGATCTATTCGAATCTGCCACCGGTATGAGAATGATGCATAATTTTTTTCGTATTGGAGGAATTGCGGCTGATTTACCTTATGGTTGGATAGATAAATGCTTGGATTTTTGTGATTATTTTTTAACCGAGGTTGTTGAATATCAAAAACTGATTACACGAAATCCTATTTTTTTAGAACGGGTTGAAGGAGTTGGGATTATTGGTGGGGAAGAAGCAATAAATTGGGGTTTATCCGGACCAATGCTACGCGCATCCGGAATACCATGGGATCTTCGTAAAGTTGATCGTTATGAGTCTTACGATGAATTTGAATGGGAAATTCAATGGCAAAAACAAGGGGATTCATTAGCTCGTTATTTAGTACGACTTAGCGAAATGACAGAATCCATAAAAATTATTCAACAGGCTCTGGAAGGACTTCCGGGAGGTCCCTATGAGAATTTAGAAAGCAGAGGCTTTGATAAAAAAAGGAATCCAGAATGGAATGATTTTGAATATCGATTCATTAGTAAAAAACCTTCTCCTACTTTTGAATTATCGAAACAAGAACTTTATGTAAGAGTTGAAGCCCCAAAAGGGGAGTTGGGAATTTTTCTCATAGGAGATCAAAGTGGTTTTCCTTGGAGATGGAAAATAAGACCACCGGGTTTTATTAATTTGCAAATTCTTCCTGAACTAGTTAAAAGAATGAAATTGGCTGATATTATGACGATACTCGGTAGCATAGATATAATTATGGGAGAAGTTGATCGTTAAAATGATAATTTATGCAACAGAAGTACAAACTATAAATTCTTTTGTTAGATTGGAATCTTTAAAAGAGGTCTACGGACTAATATGGATGTTTGTCCCTATATTTTCTCTTGTATTGGGAATCATAACAGGTGTACTAGTAATTGTGTGGTTAGAAAGAGAAATATCTGCAGGGATACAACAACGTATTGGACCTGAATACGCCGGCCCGTTGGGAATTCTTCAAGCCCTAGCCGACGGGACAAAACTACTTTTCAAAGAAGATCTTCGTCCAGCTAGAGGAAATAGTCCTTTATTTAGTATTGGACCGTCGATAGCAGTTATCTCCATTTTACTAAGTTATTCAGTAATTCCCTTTAGCAATCACCTTGTTTTAGCGGATCTCAATATCGGTATTTTTTTATGGATTGCCATCTCAAGTATTGCTCCTATTGGACTTCTTATGTCAGGATATGGATCAAATAATAAATATTCTTTTTTAGGTGGTCTGCGAGCTGCTGCCCAATCGATTAGTTATGAAATACCATTAACTCTATGTGTTTTATCAATATCTCTACGTGCGATTCGTTGAAATATAAACATTTTTACTATTACGTTTCTTCTAGACGAATAAGTTAAAAACGGAATATATATATTTTTTTTGTTAATCTTAATAAAAGGAATTTGATAGTTATATATGAGTGAAAAAAACTGCTCAGAAATTAGCAGTAAAAATTTGAGTCTCATTTCCTATGTACAAAGATTAAATGGAAATAAACATAATCGTAAGAATAACTTTACCCCAAGGTTGGTTGATTTAGTCATCCTGGCTTGAAGCGGGTTCAAAATATTAACGGTATGGCGTTTTCACTATCAGTTATATAGATTAACATACATGTATTACAAAGTGAGCGGCAATTAGGTAAAAGTGAGTGGATAGTTAGAAACACCAAAATACACAAAGAATTTGTAATAGAGATTAAACAAATAGCAAAGGATATTTATGCATATCATAAAGATAACAAAAAAAGAAGATTAATTGGGGCTTGAAATTAGTAGAAATGATCAGACAGTACTCCCCAAGATTCCGATTCAGAGTATGCTCCTATCCACCGATAAATGTAATGACTATCAGAAACGAAATAATCTTTTATTTTTAAGTCCACCAACTTTTTAATTAAAAAGGAAAGAAGAATAGGAACGAAACAAGGATATTTTTTTTTTTTTTTCGAAAATAAAAAAGAATTTCTGTCATGAATAATAAACTAATAGGATGTCTAATTCTTTTTCGTAATTGAAAACCACGATGGGCTGAAAAACCTTTTTTTTACAAGGAGTTTTTTATTAAAGGATTAAGTTATTACTCAAGAAATAGAAATTAAATTTTGTAAAGGATGAGATGAATTCCGAAGCGCTTTTTTTATTATTAGAATTTGAGCAGACAGAATTCCATTGGTATAATTCGGGACCCCAGATATATTTAATCCATTTTAGAACACATCATATCCATATAAATAATATTAATCAGGTCCTTAGATTTATTTATGGCCCCCGAGGAGCCGTATGAGGCGAAGACCTCATGTACGGTTTTGTAATAGCGGTGAGAATAGTAATGTTATCACCGACTAGGATTATCTAACAGTTTAAGTACAGTTGATATAGTTGAGGCACAATCAAAATATGGTTTTTGGGGATGGAATTTGTGGCGTCAACCTATAGGTTTTATCATTTTTCTAATTTCTTCTCTAGCAGAATGCGAGAGATTGCCGTTTGATTTACCAGAAGCGGAAGAAGAATTAATAGCAGGTTATCAAACTGAATATTCAGGTATCAAATTTGGTTTATTTTACGTTGCTTCTTATCTAAATCTATTAATTTCCTCATTATTTGTGACAGTTCTATACTTAGGCGGTTGGAATATTTCTATTCCGTATATTTCTATTCTGGAGCTATTTGAAAGGGATCAAACTTTTGTAACAACAATTGGTATCTTTATTACATTAGCTAAAACATATTTGTTCTTGTTCATTTCTATCGCAACAAGATGGACTTTACCTAGGCTAAGAATGGATCAACTACTAAATCTTGGATGGAAATTTCTTTTACCTATTTCCCTTGGTAATCTATTATTAACAACTTCTTTCCAACTCTTTTCACTATAAATTGAAAATGAATCCAATATTTTCATTACTTGTTTTAAACAAGAGAAAGAAACAAAGATAAAATTATTCATAGATAATTACAATATGCTTCCTATGATAACCGGGTTCATGAATTATGGTCAACAAACCCTACGAGCTGCAAGGTATATTGGTCAAGGTTTCATGATTACCTTATCCCACACAAATCGTTTACCTGTAACTATTCAATATCCCTATGAAAAATTAATAACTTCGGAACGTTTCCGCGGGCGAATCCATTTTGAATTTGATAAATGCATTGCTTGTGAAGTATGCGTTCGAGTATGTCCTATAGATCTACCTGTTGTTGATTGGAAATTGGAAACGAATATTAGAAAAAAACGATTGCTTAATTACAGTATTGATTTTGGAATTTGTATATTTTGCGGTAATTGTGTTGAATATTGTCCAACAAATTGTTTGTCAATGACTGAAGAATATGAATTTTCAACATATGATCGTCACGAATTGAATTATAATCAAATAGCTTTGGGTCGTTTACCAATGTCAGTAATTGACGATTACACTATTCGAACAATTTTAAATTCACCTCAAACAAAAAAAGGGTAAACCCATTAAGTTTATTAAAAAAATAATTCAAATTTTTTGAATTATATAAAGAATTTAATTAAAAACTTGTATTATATTTATACAATAATATTAAGTATTAAGGCTCAGTCTTTTAATATAATAAATTCGTAATTACTTTATTTAACCAGATAGGTTGAACACTTTAGCATAAAAAAGCGAAACTGTCTAATAATTGTATCTACATAAATTCATACCCATTAGATTCTAATTTCACTCTATTAGAAACACATTAAAAAAAAATTCCCCGGTTAAATTAATAAGGTCATGAAAAGGGTTTCGATTTTTTCTTTTTTTTATAATATAATGGATTTGCCCGGACCAATACATGATTTTCTTTTAGTTTTTTTGGGATCCGGTATTATAGTAGGAGGTCTGGGAGTGGTATTACTTCCCAACCCTATATTTTCGGCCTTTTCCTTAGGATTTGTTCTTGTTTGTATATCTTTATTGTATATTCTATCAAATTCCCATTTTGTAGCTGCTGCACAACTCCTTATTTACGTGGGGGCCATAAATGTTTTAATCATATTTGCTGTGATGTTCATGAATGATTCAGAATATTCCACAAATTTCAATCTGTGGACCATTGGGAATGGGATTACTTCGTTGGTTTGTACAACTATTCTTTTTTCATTAATTTCTACAATTCTCGATACGTCATGGTACGGGGTTATTTGGACTACAAGATTAAACCAGATTCTAGAGCAAGATTTAATAAGTAATAGTCAACAAATAGGAATTCATTTATCAACAGATTTTTTTCTTCCATTTGAACTCATTTCAATAATTCTTTTAGTTGCTTTGATAGGTGCAATTTCGGTGGCCCGTCAATAAAAAAGTTCAATTAGTAAAGACGAAAGAAACCTTTGTGTATGTTATGATATTTTTTTGCGTTCATTCAATTAAATTGGATTGAATACTATATTAATATTATAAATATATAGATTTTAGATATATATATATATTTGAAAAATTTTTTTTACCTTAATTTTACCTAATATAGCTTTTTTTCATACTTTTTTTGTTTTTTTTTTTTTGTTATATTCTACTTGATTTAATCCGTTGAATTATTGTTCATATTGAAATGAATCAAAATTGATAAGGAGTTGCTGAATGATACTCGAACATGTACTTGTTTTGAGTGCCTATTTATTTTTGATTGGTCTTTATGGATTGATCACGAGTCGGAATATGGTTAGGGCTCTTATGTGTCTTGAACTTATACTCAATGCAGTTAATATGAATTTCGTAACATTTTCTGATTTTTTTGATAATTCCCAACTAAAAGGGGATATTTTCTGCATTTTTGTTATAGCAATTGCAGCCGCTGAAGCAGCTATTGGATTAGCTATAGTTTCGTCAATTTATCGTAACAGAAAATCAACTCGCATCAACCAATCAACCTTATTAAATAAGTAGCATAAATAAAAATTTTATAGATTTTAATTTGCATATATATAATAGGTTATGCTTTACTAAATTAAATTTGTGAAAATATAAGAAATCAAAGTATTTTAGCCCCCTTTTTTAATCAATTGAGCCAGAATTCATTACAAAAATTCTAGTAAAGGAAATCATTGCTTCATCTAGTATTTTAATATATCATTCAGTTAGAAGTTTACTAGATTGAAAATTTATGACATTCAAAAAACTATAGATCCTATGTCACATTCAGTAAAAATTTATGATACCTGTATAGGATGTACTCAATGTGTCCGAGCATGCCCTACAGACGTATTAGAAATGATACCTTGGGATGGATGTAAAGCTAAGCAAATAGCTTCCGCTCCAAGAACCGAGGACTGTGTTGGTTGTAAGAGATGTGAATCTGCCTGTCCGACGGATTTTTTGAGCGTTCGAGTTTATTTATGGAATGAAACAACTCGAAGCATGGGTCTAGCTTATTGATACGTTACCGAAAACTTCATTTTAATAAATTTGGAATAAATTTTATTTTTTTTATTGACAAGGACTCGTACTCAAAAAAGTTAAATTATATTTTTTTATTTATATATTTTTTTGAGTACGCGTTCTTTGGACCTGGTGTATCTTGTCTTTACTACGAATGATTTTCCTTGGTTAACAATAATTGTTGTTTTTCCAATATCTGCTGGTTCGTTAATGTTATTTCTCCCGCACAGGGGGAATAAAGTAAATAAATGGTATACTATATGCATTTGTATATTAGAACTTCTTATAACAACCTACGCTTTTTGTTATAATTATAAAATGGATGATCCATTAATTCAACTGTCCGAAGATTATAAATGGATAAATTTTTTTGATTTTTACTGGAGAATGGGAATAGATGGACTTTCTATAGGAACAATTTTACTGACGGGATTTATTACTACTTTAGCTACTTTAGCGGCTTTTCCTGTTACTCGGGATTCCCGATTATTCCATTTCCTGATGTTAGCAATGTACAGCGGTCAAATAGGATCATTTTCGTCTCGGGATCTTTTACTTTTTTTCATCATGTGGGAATTAGAATTAATTCCCGTTTATCTACTTTTATCCATGTGGGGTGGAAAGAAACGCCTGTATTCAGCTACAAAATTTATTTTATACACTGCAGGAAGTTCTATTTTTTTATTAATAGGAGTTTTAGGTATAAGTTTATATGGTTCTAACGAACCAACATTAAATTTAGAACAATTAGCTAATCAATCCTATCCTGTCACACTCGAAATACTTTTTTATATTGGATTTCTTATTGCTTTTGCCGTCAAATCACCGATTATACCTTTACATACTTGGTTACCTGACACCCACGGCGAGGCACATTACAGTACCTGTATGCTTCTCGCTGGAATCTTATTAAAAATGGGAGCATATGGGTTGGTTCGAATCAATATGGAATTATTGCCTCACGCCCATTCTATGTTTTCTCCTTGGTTGATGGTAGTCGGTACAATCCAAATAATTTATGCAGCTTCAACATCTCCTGGTCAACGTAATTTAAAAAAGAGAATAGCCTATTCTTCTGTATCTCATATGGGTTTTATAATTATAGGTATTGGTTCTATAACGGACCCTGGGCTTAATGGAGCTATTTTACAAATAATATCTCATGGATTTATTGGCGCTGCACTTTTTTTCTTGGCAGGAACTAGTTATGATAGAATTCGGCTTGTTTATCTTGATGAAATGGGTGGAATGGCTATCTCCATTCCAAAGATATTTACAATGTTTACTATCTTATCGATGGCTTCCCTTGCATTACCGGGCATGAGTGGTTTTGTTGCAGAATTAATAGTTTTTTTTGGAATAATTACCAGCCAAAAATATTTATTAATTACAAAAATTTTAATTATTTTTGTAATGGCCGTTGGAATGATATTAACTCCTATATATTTATTATCTATGTTACGCCAAATGTTCTATGGATACAAGTTAATTAACGTCAAAAACTTTTCTTTTTTTGATTCTGGACCCCGAGAGTTATTTCTTTCAATCTCTATTCTTATACCAATAATAGGTATTGGGATTTATCCCGATTTTGTGCTCTCATTAGCAAGTGACAAGGTCGAATCCATTTTATCTAATTATTTTTATGGTTAGTTTTCAGAAAAAAAAGCATTAAATTGAATTGTAATCAGAAGTCTTTGGTCTTTGTATTGTGAGAACCTTTTGAATCATTGTACTACTTGATTCAAAAGGTTCTGGATTATTTACTACTAAAATAAAATTATAAAATTAAAATAAAACAAAATTAGATTTCTTAACTTATATGTATGAAGTTATATATAGATGCTATTCTTTTTTATTTGGATTCCTTTATTTTTTGGTTAATGTTTTCTTTAATTCGATGTAAATGAACCATAACTATGTAAACCAATTCCTAAAAGATTGACGCCAAAATAGCATATCCAAATTAAAAGAAAGCCTATAGAAGCCACAATTGCAGAATTTATACCCCTAACATTCCTATTTGTTTTAATATGTAAATAAATTGCGAATATGGTCCAAGTAATAAACGCCCAAGTTTCTTTTGGATCCCAACTCCAATATGAACCCCACGTCTCATTAGCCCATACAGCTCCTGAAAGAATGCCGACGGTTAAAAAAATAAATCCAAGACTAATAATACGAAAACCCCAAAAATCTAATTGTTCAATCAATTGATACCTATAATAATTTCGAGAAAAACTAAAATTAATGTTTTGTTGTAGTAAAATTGAATTTCTTTCATTTATGTCGTAAAGTACATCAAAAGAAAAGAATTCATTTAAGAAATTATTTTCTTTTATATTTTTTTTCCAAAAAGTAGGGCCAACTTTGCGAAATGTAATGACTAGAAGAGCTATTGATAATAATGATCCGCATAACAGAGCGCCATATCCTAATATCATCATACTTACGTGCATCATTAACCACTGGGACTGGAGAGCTGGTACTAATATTGCAGACTGAGGCATTTTGTTTAAAAGACCTGAAGTAGCAAAACCCTGAATAAAAATAGCACTTGGCGCAGTTATTGCGTTTAGGTGATTTTTTTGTTTTTTATTAAAATAGGAAACAATATGAATAATTGAAAAAGCCCATGAAAGAAAAATTAATGATTCATATAAATTACTTAATGGAAAATGTCCTGAATAAACCCAACGAGTGAATAATAATCCTGTTATACCAAAAAACGTAATTACGATTCCTTTATCTGATGAATCAAAAAATCCTATGATTTCATCTAAATTAACTAATAAAGTTAAAAAATAAATTGTCAGTACAATAGAAACGACCGAAAAAGATATATGAGTTAATATATGCTCTAAAATTGAAAAAATCATAAAAAATTTGTTAAAAATTAATACTAGGTTTTATCCGATTTTCGAAAAAAGTCGGATATTAGTTTGATTATAAAACTTATAATATAATATCTCTTTTATAAGATCTTATGCCGCTACTCGGACTCGAACCGAGATGCTATAGCACTGCTTCCTAAGAGCAGCGTGTCTACCAATTTCACCATAGCGGCAACTTGTTCAAAACAATACTAATAAGTTTTTATTAAATCGTCGAGATTAAAATCTAAAAAAAAAGGCCAATTCAATGGAATTTACAATTGATTTCATGAATAAAAACCAGTTTAAACAGGTTTTTGGGATTTTAATTCAATTAATTTTTTTTACCGGAGTTAGTTTAAATTTTTTAAATTAACTTTTTGTACTTTCTTTTTTTTTTTTTTTAGAATACAAAGGCTTTTTCTAAAAATTAAAACTTCGCAAAAATACTTAGAAATTTTAAATAAAAAAAGATAGATTTGTCTAATTACTCAAGATAAAAAAATAATTATCAAACCATCCCTTTTGCGACATCTTTTTATATTGTACAAACAAAAGATTTTTTGATCACTTAGAAAAAATATATTATTATTTTTTATTATCTAATATTCACTTGTTGTGGATAGATGCTTTTATCCATTTGATTACAATTAAAGAATATAACAATTAAGAAAAAAAGAATTCCTAAAAGTATAAAGCTAAAAGTTTTTCACTTAGAATTCATTAATTTTAAGAACCTATTGATTTCGCTTAAAGATCTTGTATTTCCTCTTAAGAGGAAATACAAGATCTTTTTTTACTATTGCATCAAGTTAGTGATGGGTAAAAAAAAGAATCCCTTTTTGAAAAAAAAAAGAAATGTTAACCTTTCTTTTTATCTATATATTGTCTTTTTTGACTCTTTTGTTTCCTAATTTATTTTTTTTTTCTAAAAGATTAGTTTTTTGTTAGGATAATTATAATTTTTTTAGTTTTTTTTTTTATTTTTTTTGTTGTACAAAAAAACTGTTTGAATTACCTGTAGAAAGTGATTTACCTAACGCAAAAGCTTTCAACGAAGTCCAATATCCCTTCCTTTTCCAAATTTTTTTACGAATACGCTTTTTCGAGATAGAAGTACGTTTTTTTGGAACTGCCATTAAAAAATGAAAAAAAAAGTTTTTCAGTGGTATAATTGTATGTCAAAGACATTTATTATGATATTCTTTCGTACTCCATATTGAGTTTTTTATTTAAAATTTTATTTTTTTTTTCGTTTGAAATCCGTATGAGAGTGCTCATTTAATTAATCTCTACTGATAGATTATATTATAGATTTTATTATCAATAAAATTCGTAAATTTATTCACTTTATATGTAAAAAAATATCGATTATAATAATCTTTCTTGCAAAAAAGATCACTTAGTGTACTGGAAGACAGTCACTAAATTCCAAAATTAATTCCTTAATAATTATAAATTCTCAAACTAAAATAATTTTTTATGTAAAGTTTTTTTCTTATATAATTAAAATTTAAGTTTTTTTATCGTGTAAATCTTTGTTCTATTCTTTATATATGTATATAAATTATTGTAATACGGAATTATAATTAACTTTTTCTGTATCTGTATAAAATCACATTTTTATTTTATTTATTATGTAGTAATAAAAAAAAGACAACTTATTTTTTTTTTGCAATAGCTTAGTAATATTATTTAATCACTTCTAATTTTTTGATTTTAATATATATTTCGTTTCAAAGATTTATGAAGGATTATACTAATTCAAAAAATTTATATTTCGGTTTGAAATCGCGTGCTTTTTTTGTCCCTTTTGAAAAAAAAATATATATATATACAAACCAGTGAATTAAGAAATAAAAAAATTAAGAATAAAATAAAAAGGGTTTTTTATTTTATGGAACATACATATCAATATTCATGGATCATCCCTTTCATTCCACTCCCAGTACCTTTTTTACTAGGAGTTGGA